CATATATATTCTATGAGAATATAGATTGCTTTTTTAACAATGTTCTGTTTAAAATCGAAATGTTAGCTGGAATGTGATTTGATTGTTGTTTCTTATTTTTTTCTTCGATGAATCTTTTTTTTAAACTGAATCGAGATGCGGAAGAATCCATATTCCCTATCTCGTATTCTCTACCCCCTAAATTAGCCTAATTAGATTCAATTTTCTTTTTTGTAGATTTCTTGACTTTTCGCCAAGAGGGGGTTTTTGGTACTAATTAAATTCACTAAGTCTCTTAATTCTTAATCAATGAGTTAGGCTAAAATAGCAAAAAAAGAGTTAGGCTAAAATAGCAAAAAAAGGAGCAAAAACTGGACTTAATCTGGACTTGTTTGGCTTTGTGCCTAGACAGCTCGCATTTCGTAAAAATAAAAAAGACTAGGACACCCCCTTCTTTTCTTTTGATTTATGCTGCATCAGTCCCATAGAATGGGGTAGATAGAAGTTAATCAGTAATGGGAAGGCGTTCATTTCAATATCTATAAACGGTGACAATTGCTCCGTCTATTTGATCGAATTGATAGATACGAAACCCTCCCCATTCTTTGGATTTTATCAATCAGATTAAAAAAAAAAAGAATACGAATTAAAATCTTACCTTACATTAATCTTTTTTTATCCATCTCATAAAAAAAATTGGATTTGTTGTTTGGTGTATTTATCTATTTTAAATCATTGAAATCGTTGATGATTCAATTAAAAAAAAAAAGACTTATCTTTTTTCCTAAGATGATCAAAAGTTGTTTTTAACTATCAAATTTTCTTCGAAGAATGATGTCGAAAAGGGAACTTTCTAAATTTCGAATAAATTTAGAAAGAGAAATAGTTTAATCATTCCTTTAATCATTCCTTAGAAGCTGAATCTTTCTCTCCTATTAAGTCACGTGAAGATGCAGAATCAAAAAGAATTCATTTATTCGTCTTATTTTTTATTATATTATTTATATAAAAAAATTATTTATTATATATTAATTAATATAATATTAATTAATATAATAATAATATGTTAGACAAATTAATATTAGCGATGGGGTCTTACTAAGACTTCTTCAGAAAAATATATATCCACCTATATCTATAGTATTCTTTATATCTATATACTATAGATATAGAAAGATATAGAAGATATAGAAAATACTATAGATTATGGTGTTTATACATCAGCCCAACCAATGACTATTCATGATTCCATAATTGAATCAATTCCATACCGGTTCTTAGAGGAATGTTATGGTAAAACTTCGTTTGAAACGATGTGGTAGAAAGCAACGTGCGACTTGAAGGACACGATCCGTTGTGGATTTGTACATCCACCATTTTATGTAGGAATGAAGGTGCTCTTGGCTCGACATCATTGGTTCTGTTTCACTAGAACCCCTCGTTTTTTGTTGTCTTGGAATGTAAATAGTCCATGATGGAGCTCGAGTAGAAAGTATTAATTTATTTCTCGGGGCAAGGGTCTAGGGTTAATGCCAATCAATAAAAAAATTGAAACAACTTCGTAAATGTATCTTCGGTATGGAAATCGAAAGAATCCAATTCGAGCAAGTTTAAAATTCAAAAATTTCTTGGAATTGATCAAACTTTTTCGATCCAAAGTGTTTCACGAGGGAATCCATCGTCTTGTAGGATTCTTTCATAGAAATCGAAAAAAGGGTATGTTGCTGCCATTTTGAAAGGATTAAAAAGCACCGAAGTAATGTCTAAACCCAATGATTTAAAATAAAACAAAGATAAAGGATCCCAGAACAAGGAAACACCTTTTAAATTGTCTTAATAACTGGATCAGACTGAAGAATCCGATTTTAAACGAGACAAACAAAAAAAGAGGAAAGACCGCTCAATAAATGAAATTGCCGAAAGATTTTCCTTTGAACTGTTTGAAAGTTATCCAACTTGAGTTATGAGAGTACGAATGCTTTCTTTTTTATTTTCAGGAAGAAAGAAGAAAAAAAAAGACTTACATCTTTAATTGATTTGATCATTTTATGGACCCAGTTGTCATTTCTTAGATAGAATTCCATACAGAGACAAAACCTCGAATCAATCATTTTCTCGAGCCGTACGAGGAGAAAGCTTCCTATACGTTTCTAGGGGGGGTGTTGTTCATCTACATCTATCCCAATGAGCCGTCTATCGAATCGTTGCAATTGATGTTCGATCCCGAAGAGAAGGAAAAGATCTTCGGAAAGTAGGTTTTTATGATCCGATAAAGAATCAAACTTATTTAAATGTTCCTGCTATTTTATATTTCCTTGAAAAAGGGGCTCAACCTACAGGAACTGTTCAGGATATTTTAAAGAAGGCGGAGGTTTTTAAGGAACTTCGTCCTAATCAACAGAAATCCAATTAAGGAAATAAATTAAGGAAATACAAAAAAGGGGGTAGTGATTTGTATATAACTTTGTATTACTTTTCTCTTCTATTTTTTTGTATTTCCTCCCTTTCCTTTTCTATTTGT